GATCGTGATTTTGAACCTGTTCTTTCCATGACTCCTCTTAACTGAGATAGAGATCCAATGCTTGAAGTAGGAATCAATTTGATTCCACCAAACCTAATATGTACGGTGGATCAAGTCCTATTTAAAAAGGATTCCTTCTTCCTTTCTTTTCAACCCATTTCTCTCTTCTAATCTATTTCTTTTCTGGCTCGGCTATCACATTTAGCCGAGCCATTTCCTTTTATGCTACTCAGCCGGGTAAAACCAATAAAAAAAAGAAACGCAACAAATCTATTCGCCGAGAAAAGGAGAGAGAGGGATTCGAACCCTCGATAGTTCTTTGTTTCGAACTATACCGGTTTTCAAGACCGGGGCTATCAACCACTCGGCCATCTCTCCGAAAGAAAATTTCTATTTTCTTTTTATCCCATATTTGATTTTTATTCCACCCAATAGAACCCGAACATGGACATATGAGTTGATACTATTACTATCTATAGAAAGATATCGGGTGTAAATCTATAGGTCTATCTATCTGTATATATATAATACAGATGCATGATCCAGCAAGCATGCCCCCTGTTTTGTAAAGTAAAAAAAAAATGACCCTCGGTTCCGTGCCCGAATAAAGCGACAAGGGGTGGTAATAAGTCATATAGAATCAATGATGGATTCATGGTAAAATCTTTCCATGATGCATTTTTTTTTATTTTTGGCTGATAATGATAAAGATATCAAATGGTATAATTCTTTTGTTGGTAGATTGGAGGATTAGAAACATGACTATTGCTTTCCAGTTGGCTGTTTTTGCATTAATTGCTACTTCATTAATCTTATTGATTAGTGTACCTGTTGTATTTGCTTCTCCTGAGGGTTGGTCGGGTAACAAAAATGTTGTATTTTCCGGTACATCATTGTGGATTGGATTAGTCTTTCTGGTGGGTATCCTTAATTCTCTCATCTCTTGAACCTATTCGTTCTAGATCCAAAAATGAAATGACCCCTCCCTCCGAATTCCTTCAGGTTGTGAGACACATTAAAATTCAATATAAGTCCCAAAAATGCAAATAACGAAAAAGAAAAAATTAGAAAAATTAAAAATAGAGGGAGGGGACAAACTTTTGTGTATTTGTATTGTAAAAATATGTAAAAATGGAAAATAATAAAATTGAAATAAAAAATATACTAAATACATATTTAGTTATTAAGTATTTATTATAAGACGTTTTGAAATAAGAATTATCTAAATATTATATAAATTCGAAATTATATAAATAAAAAGAAATAATATAAATATATATATATAAATATATATATAATTATATATAATGCGGATATGGTCGAATGGTAAAATTTCTCTTTGCCAAGGAGAAGATGCGGGTTCGATTCCCGCTATCCGCCCAGGATAATGGGTAAATATATGAAATTCAATCTATTTTATTTATATTTAATAGATAAAGCATTAATTAAGTTTAAGTATAGTTAAGTATATAAGTATAGTTGACCGCAGTAGTCTAGTGGTTCTACTCTTCCCTTTCTTTCCCCCCCCCCCAAAAAAAAAACGGTAATTAATTATTCGGTTTTTTTGTCGAAAAAATGTTGCGGAGACGGGATTTGAACCCGTGACCTCAAGGTTATGAGCCTTGCGAGCTACCACGCTGCTCTACCCCGCGATGAAGAGACGACTGAGAATTAATAGACAAACAGGGATTGAATGCGCCCCTCTACCATATCTGTACAAATAGAATAGTCCATTTATACAGAATGGTAAAGAGGACCCTCTATGATCGATGATTATAGAAATTAATAGAAAAATGAAAGGACATTTTTATCCTTACCAACTTGATCTTGTTGCCCCGGGCAACAAACATGCATGAACCATTTCGCGAAGTACGTGTCCGGATAACCCAAAGTCTCGATAGTTAGCTCTCGGTCTTCCGGTCGAAAAACAACGTCGATGAAGGCGTGTAGGTGCACTATTACGTGGTGGAGATTGTAACTTTCCATGAATTTCCCATTTCTCGCTCAACGACGGAACTTTGCTTATTTCTTTTTTTGAGGATCGACGAATCAAATGATATTTTTTTTCCAATTTTTGTCTCTTCTTCTCCCTCTGAATCAAACTTTTTCTTGCCATAATGGTTCAATTCCTATTAGTATCAATGATACAAGTCAGATCCTAGATGTAGAAATATAAGAAGGTAGATCCCTTCTCTATTGAAAGAAATGATATTCTCGCGGATACACCCCCTAAAATAAAGAATTAACCAAACTTGCCCGATGTAGAAGCAATCAAGAAAGCTGCATAAGTAAATATATAACCGACAGAAAAGTGGGCTAATCCAACTAATCTCGCTTGTACAATAGAAAGAGCGACCGGTTTATCTCTCCATCGAATCAAATTAGCTAAAGGTGTGCGTTCATGAGCCCAGGCTAAAGTTTCAATCAATTCTTGCCAATACCCCCGCCAGGAAATTAAGAACATAAATCCAGTAGCCCAAACAAGATGTCCAAATAAGAA